TCGAATTGATTATAGAAACATGAGTTTAATTAGTCGATTTATTAGTGAACAAGGAAAAATATTATCTAGACGGGTGAATAGATTGACCTTGAAACAACAACGATTAATTACTATTGCTATAAAACAAGCTCGTATTTTATCTTTGTTACCTTTTCTTAATAATGATAAACAATTTGAAAGAACCGAGTCGACCGCTAGAACTGCTGGTCTTAGAGCCAGAAAAAAATAGGCTTACTCTTTCTTCACTTGAATCAAAATTCCAATCCGAACTCAAACGCGGGTTGATGTTTTGTTCGAAAAATACGAAAATCCAGATTTGATTATCGTGTCGTAAGAAAAAAAAAAGAATCGGGGAAGAATAAATCCTTTTTTATTGAGTGTGTTCATTCATTTTTACTACTTTAGTTTAGCATATTTTATCATATTAATTTTGACTCTACCCTCCCGGAGTTCATTCTCCGGGGAACTCCGTTTAAATTATTCCGGTGGATTCTTTCCAATCTACTTCTTTTATGATCTCATTGGAAATCATATAAAGACAATTTTTATTTGATATAGCTATTTGTGCAAGTATTTTACGATTAAGAAGTAACTGTTTCTTATACAGATCGTGTATTAATCTACTATAACTATAGGATACCCCCCCTTCACGAATTACTGCGTTTATTCGAGTGATCCACAAACGACGAAAATTTCTCTTTTGCCGATCCCTATCCCGATGAGACGAAACCAAAGCTCTTATTTTCTGTTGAGTAATTGTTCGAGTAAGCCTTGAATGAGCCCCTCGAAAGCTTGATGCAAATAAACGAATTTTTGTTCTACGTCTCCGAGCTATATATCCCCGTCTAATTCTGGTCATTGAATAAATGAAACTTTGACGAATAACTAATAGATTTCCTTTCTTTCAGTTATTCTTTTTCCCTTTCCTAGTCTATTAATAACAAAGCTTATTTTTCCAATGTATAAACTAAAAATTCCAATGGCTTTGGCTACTATAACCTTCCCGACCGCTATTTTTTCTTTTTTCTAGACATTTCGCTTCAAAATAAGAAATTGTATTCTACTAGGTATCAAAATAGAGTAACTAAAAAATAAAATATAAATGGATAAATAAACAAATAGCGGCTTACATCGTTTCTATGATTACTTCTTAAACGGTGAGGTCTTCTCTATACACCGGAGCCTTTACTTCATTTAATCAATATTATTGGTAACTTGTATAGTTCACATTCTTTGGCTCTACCCATGAATTATCCAGTAATAGGTCTTTCACGATGAGATCTACCTATACAGTAACGGTATTTAATTATGAAAGTTGGCTGGGTAGCTAACCCTGTTAGTCCGTTCTTACAAGAGGGGGCCTAATCTTTCTGTTTTTTAAGTAAGATTTCCTCCGCTTAATGGATAACCATTTGCTACCAATGGAGAATTGCTTCTCATTTTAAATTGAGGTGATTGGATTTGCACCAATGGAAACCATAAATTTCATACACAAACGAATGGATAGATTTTCTTTTTTTTTTAGATACTGAATTGAATAGAGTTCTTTTTCTATTCTATCCTATTCGCCGGTACGGATCATTGATACTGGAAAAAGTTTTCTTTCTTTTGTCCCAGCTCATGATCTGAACGAGTCGCACATACACCCTAGTACATGTTCCTCGACGCTGGGGGCATCCCCGAAGCGCGGGGGATTTTGTGACATTTCTGATTGGCTGTCTTGTATTTCTAATAAGTTGTTTAATGGTTGGCATGTTGAATCATATAAATAATGGGCTGGTTTAGATGGATCCTAACCGGATGATTATGAATTACTTTACTTCTATTTAATATTCTATTAAATTCGACAAAAAGAGAAAATCTGAAATCGCGGATTTACGCGAAATCCGGGCTATTTTCACTCAACCGCTACAAGATCAACAATTCCATAAGCTTGGGCTTCTGTTGCTGACATAAAAACATCTCTTTCCAGGTCTTCCGAGACAACCCAAAAGGGTTTGCCCGTTTTTTGTACATAAACCCTTGTGATGGTTTCACGCAGTTTCAGCAGTTCTTCCGCTTCCAGGACAAATTCTCCCGTTTGTGCCTCATAAAAAGAACTAGCAGGTTGATGGATCATTACCCTGATGGTATAACATTAAACATTTAAAAAGTTCCTATATTTCGCATGATGAAGAGAAAAGAAAGAAAGATAAAGAATAACAAGAAAAAAGATAGAATTGAACAACCGTACGGGCATTTTTGTGCATTGCATACGGCTCTATAATAAAAAATTGACCTTTACCTTCCATCAAAGAAAGATAAAAATGGGATCTATTAGACCCAGATCGGTAAATGATCAAATTACCACCCTTCCTTTCGGAGGAGTTTAAAAATACTATGATGGTTCCGTTGCTTTATATATTTATTATTTGGTTTGTCTGTGATTCAGCAATCCCAAAGTTGCTTTTTGATCTGATCAAATAAGGAAAAATCTTGTTTTTTTATTTTCGCACTCTTT